AATCCTCTAGTATTTGACTCCTTACCACCAAGTAATTTATTTTGACACTTATAAAATAACCGATAAAGTAGAACGAATAATAAGAGAATTGGTTTCTATGAAACCTATTAGGCTCAGACCAAAAATGAAAATAATATTGCCAAAAATAGACAAGGTAAGATTTCAATTTCTTCATAAAAAGATCAGCCCCTTTTGATGCTAGAATAGCTTTACCTTGATATCGAAGATAGTGCATGAGAGGATCTGTGAAGATCCATAAAGTTTTCTTCAAAAAAACATGATGCACTATTCTAAAATGTTCTATTTTTCCATAGAAGTAAATTCTTTCAAGAAAGCTTCTAAAAGATCTTAATCGTAAACAAGAAGATTTTTTACGAAAAAACAGGAATAAAAACTCATATTCTGATACATAAGAATTGTATAAGAAACGAGAGAGTCTTATATTTTCTTTTGAGAATATAGAAACCGATTTCTTTAAAGTAATGATACTATTCGAATTAGAATGATCGAAGAGAAAAAATCGCAATAAATGCAAAGAAGAAATATCTTGGATCCAGCATTGAAGGATTTGAACTAAGATTTCAAAATGGACAGGATAAGGTATTAATATATCCAATACATTATTTAAATAATAAAATTTGTCCTCTAAAAAAGAAAATATTGAATGAATAGATCGTAAATCTTGCAATTTTAATATTTCTTTTTTAGAGGAGGAAAATAAAAATCGAAGGGAGAATGGAATTTCTACAACAAAACCAAAACCCTCAGATATCATCTGAGAAAAAAAATGATAATAAAAAAAGCGGTTGTACTCATTAATTTGATTTTGGTTACAGTTTTGAATAACCGAATTCATCAAAAAATTCGACTTATAAATTCGAATAATTAAGCGTTTTACAAGTATTAAACTAGATTTCATATCATAGCTAATCAGTTTATCATAGCTAATCAGTTTTTTGACAGATTCAATAGAACCATTGAAACCATAATTATAAACAAATGCATAAGTATACTCTTGAAAAAGAAGCGGATATAAGCATTGTTGTTGACGAAATTGATATTTTTCTAAAGAATTTTCAAATTCTTCCATTTAAATTTCTACTTGAACCGAAAGAAATAAGCCTTTTCTGGGTTTATCAAATGATACACAGTGCAATATGGTCAAAACAGAGTTTTTCTTATTTATTTAGATATACATTTATATCTATACTCTGGAAAAGAAATGAGAATGCCAGTTCTATTAATCCTAATAATAGAAAGATATTTTCTTTCCCTTTTTCTATCCAATTAGTTTATTAATTTTTCGGATTTTAAAAAGAAAGGTTAGAATCTTTTATTTTTGCAACCCAATTGCTCTTTTGATTTTGGAATCTATCTTTTTTATCAATATAAAGTTTCTTTTACACATCCATCTACAATTCAAAATAAAGAATAATTAGGATTCATTTTTTGAATGAATCAGATCAAAAGTTCAATCATAAAAGAACTTATCCATCTTTTTCCGAATTCGGTACTAATATATTTTTAACATCTAATTAGATCGGAAAATGGTTCTAATAAAGATAAAGAACATAAGCTCGTTTCTTTTTTATTTGATCAGAATTGGAGCCATCAGGCTCTATCCATTTATTCAATAGACTCAGCTAAAATTCAGAAATTCCTTTTTTAAACTCAAAACAATTTTTTAGAACTATAACAATCAGTGATTGGATAAGGTCCAAAAAAATTCTACTTTTAGTTATTTTCTAACAATAAAAATAAATAAAATAACATAGTGAATTAAGTTAAAAGAATTAAAGAATAAAATCTTTTTTATTACGACATGCTGTTTTTTCCTATTCATTACCTTTGAGGATCAGTCGCGGTCTTATAGACTCTACCAAAAGTCTGGACGAATTTTTCCTTCATCCAAATGTGTAAAAAATCATAGTCGCACTTAAAAGCCGAGTACTCTACCATTGAGTTAGCAACCCGGATAAATTAGTAAGACAGATATATATGATCGAAATCAAAAATAAAATCAATTTTATTGCAAGACTCTGTTAAAACAATAAATTAACAACAGAGAAATAATAAATTCGATAGAAAAAAATATAAATTCAATTACTAATACTAAAATTGAGAAAATCGAAATCCATTCTAATCAAAATGAAAAAATAATGAAAAATCACCTAATTTTTGATCAAATTCTTCTTCATTAAGATTAAGAAGAAGAAGAAAAAAATGTCTTGATGAATGAAATTGAAACCTACTGCTCAAGTAAAAAAAAATAGAGAACAGAATAAACAGATCTATGGATCTATCTATAGATCAAATTCTATTTGATCCATACAATATTGTATTGATCAAATAGAATTTGTCAATAGGAAAAAAACTGAAAAAAAGAAATGATAAAAAATATTAAGAAAGATAGATATGGAAAATTATATCTTTCTTTCTAAAAAAGAAAGATTCTTTTCTAATCTTTATAATTTTATTTTTTGAATTTGTTGAATTCATAAAAAACAGAATAAAATATTGATAATTTATGATAGAATTCTCGTCTTTCTTTTTTAAGAAAGAGCGAGATTAAATTATATATATTATTTATATTATATATATTGTCAAAATAAATAAGATCCTTCATGTTGTTTATACCAAACTCCTTCAGATGTCTTGAGATTTTGTAATATTTCATCTATAGATTCTCTTATACCTGGTATAGTACTATATTGATGAAAAGATTTTTCTTGTTTTTCTTTCAATTGAAATGTAGCATGTGTATGAGAAATCATTTCTACTAGATTTGATTCTGTTAATTCTTCTGATTATAGCGATTCTTTAGTAGAAACTATATTCTCTTCCATAAAATCCCAATATTTAACAATCTCATTGAGATCAGCAGGAGTCAAATTTTTTTAAGAGTCTCATAAGGATCCTCATAGGGATCAGTAGAAACTCTCAAATACTAAGAATCTCATAGGCATCATTAAAAGTTATAATGTCATCCATAGGATTCCAAGTACCGGAATGAATCAAAGATTTGATTCAATCGAAACTCTCCATTCGTAAATGAAATCCACAATGTTGATAAATATATTTGTTTTTTTGCGCATATTTTTTGTAAATGGATGTCTCACAATTTTCACAATAAGTCTCGTATGGCCCAAACACATCCAGAGGATCTAGTAGATCCTCTGGCTCCTCTGCCTTAAGATTCTATTGGTATTCTAAATTTTTATACTCGTTCACTTAGGATTTTCCTCAAAATATTTCTGTATAACATACTTTAAACATGGTTCTAAGAATATTAGTATATAAGAACCTTAGTTATACATAAATAGCATCTTTCCCATTTACTTGCCCACAAAATAGTGGGCTCTCTAGTCGTGAACCCGAGTAATACAGTATCGCCCCTTTGGATAGGGGCATTTTTCAACTTTTTAGAGACAAGACATTCTAGGACTTCTCCATTTCTAAGCAGTTTTACGAAAAAAATTCGCTCGTCAGTGTTTTCATTGGTACTACCAAAGAACTCTGAAAGGACTTCTGCTCTAACGTTCGTTAGATTTTTTTTTCGTTGTCATATTTTTTTTATTTGTCATATTCAAGTCTCTTTCAGTTGTTAATAATGATATAGTTAAAAGCCAAATATAATAAGTAGATTTCTACCTCTCCATCTCTTCATCGAAAAGAATGAGATTGTTGATAATAGATAATGTAGGTAAATGTAACCTACGGAAAATGAGAACTGGATATAATCCCATAATATGGGTTTTTAGAATTCTTTATTGAATTCGATGAAATGGTTCTTTAATAATGATTCTTTAATATAGCTAGAATGACCAGCTAGAATGACCCTCTCTTTATATATCTAGAATTACCCTCTCTTTATATATCTAGAATTACCCTCGCAAATTGCGGACGCTAATTTGTTAAGAATCCATCGAATTGAAACTATATCTTTATTGTTGGCTGGAATTGGAATATGCACGAGATCTGGATCACAATCTGTATCGATTAAGCAAATTATCGGAAGACCCAAAACAAGACATTCTCGAAAAGCTATATAATCTGTTTGCTGATCAATGATGATCACAATATCAGGTAACTTCCGCATATATTTGATTCCACCGAGATATGTTTCCAAAGTAGATAATTCTCTCTTCAAGATTGCTGCATATCTTTTGGGAATAGAGTTTAATGTGCCATCCTCTTCTAAGGTTTTTATATACCATAACTTAGAGAGTCTCCTTCGCGTAATGGACCAATTTGTTAACATACCACGAAACCATTTTTTATGAACATAATGACACCGAGCCCTTATTCCAGCCAACGCTACTAAATCCGCGACTTCTTCTGGGAATTTTTGAGTACCAACAATTAAAATGTTTTCTTTTTTACTTGCTGCATCAAAAAGTAAATCACAAGCTTCTGATAAAAAACGAGCAGTTTTAGCGGGATTTGTAATATGTATACCTAAACTTTTGTAGTTGGGCTTTAGAAGGATATAAGGAGTGATTTTAGGATGCCATGTCCTTTTATAACTACCTAAATGAACTTTTGCTTCAATCATCTCTTCAAAATCGATGTTCCAATACCTTTTTATAATTTTTGGAACTTCTGGAATTTTTTTTAATTTCTTCAAGATTGATGTCTCGTAGATTGCAGTTGAAATAAATAATTGTTCCGATGGAACCTTCTACCGGTAATTTACCATTGATGCATGACACAAATCCTAAACAATTTTTAGAATTACTTATTTGATTTGATTGACTCTGACTCGATTGATCAAAAAATCTATAATCAGATTAGTTAAAAAAAAATAGTTAAGGTAAGAAATGAATCCGTTTTCATTTAAGTTAATGATAATGAAATCTTATGAAAGATTTTTTTTTATAAATGAGAATCTAGATTATTTGTCATGTCAGAACATAATAATTCTTTATGATGTAACATAATATCTTTCATTTCCAACTCAAATAGATTTTCTATTTTTTTTTCTAAAGAAAAGCTCTTATCTTGTCTTGAAGGATGCACATTTTTTTTAAATTCGGTACCAATAGGTAGAATTCTTCCCAGAACAACGTTTTCTTTCAGACCTTTCAACCAATCAATACGACCTAGCAGAGCAGCTTTTGCTAAAACTCGAGCGGTTTCTTGAAAACTTGCTTCAGATATGAAACTTTGAGTATTTAGAGAGGCTCTTGTTACTCCCAATAAGATTGCCCGATAAAAGATTGATTCATCCAAAGCGCGTCCTGCTCGTTCCGCTCTTAATAACCCAATTAACTCTCTAGGTAAAAAGACATTAGACATTCCATCTTCTGAAACCAAGACTTTTGATGTTACTTGATGTACAATAAGCTCAATATGTCTATTATGGATATGTACCCCCTGAGATCGATAAACCTTTTGGATCTCATTAACCAAAGAAATACGACTTTGGGCTATGGTTAGCTCAGTTCCAATGAAGAAAACCCAAGGTACTCCAAGAATTCTTGGTATACGTTCGTTCCAACCTTCAACCTTCCTTTTTAGGTTTATCAATAGTAAATCCATCGAACGCGCTTCGAAAAATTTCTCTACTTTTGGAAGACCTTGCGTTATATCACTAGATCTCGATTTTTCATATAGAAATGTAACTAATGCATCTCCTTTATAAAAGATTTCCCCATAATGACCATGAATGGTTGTGCCTGAAGTGAGCAAATAGGGCTTAGCTGATCTTATAACTAAGGAATCAAGATTGATAATTACAATTTGACCAGATTTTTTGACATATGGTTCGTCTTGAAAAAGACACAAATTTTCGCAAATAAATTGTCCAAGACTTATTTTTGTCGATGTCTCTTCCCAACTATTGTCGTGAAAGAAAGGGCACCAATTCCAATTGAATGGGTTCAAAAAGAAGCCTATCATTGGATCCGGACTGTAAATTCTGGTATTCTCATCTATTAAACAGTATTCAGCAACCTCAGGTTGAAGTATTCTACATATATTATAGATTTGAATCAATACTTTGAAAATCTGTTCCAAAAAAGATGCGATGACACATGGATCAAACTGAGGATTTTCTATATATAGTATAATAAGGAGGCGATGATCTATGTTGAGTAGCAGGAAAACCTCTTTCAAATTGTCAAAAAAATCAAACCAATTATCAAAATCAAGATATTTATTTAATAAGATCTCATTATGAGTTACTAAATTAAAAAATGAATAAAAATTCGTTATTTTAGATACAATAGGACCTATCGGACCCAAAACAAATATATATGGGAATAGGGGATTCCTTTTTTTTCTCACAGTATTCTTTTTGAATCGATGCATTTGAGAACAATTGGACGATGGCAAAATTATTAAAGATTGATAATCCTTGTTTCGATTTAACAAAGTACCCATAGTTCCTTTATGTTGACTAGATGGACTAAATGATTGCATTTTCGTCTTGGAATAAAAAGGATTGATATTGCTACGATCTAATACATTATCAGGAATAGGATCTAATGTATTATCAGGAATGAATCCTGAACTTGCTCTTTCATATCTTTTTCCAATATATGAGGGCTTAATTAACTCAATTTTGATGAAATTGCGAATTAAATAATTTGTCTTTATCTCAACAAATGAAGCATGAACCTCTTCTTCTATAGAACTATTTTGTTCTTGGTCCCAATTCAATACTAAACAAGTCCGAACTAATTGAATAGTCTTAAGACAAATTATTCGAATTGACTTGCTATCTCTATAACGGAAATAATTGACAATTCTAAATTGGAGATTGTCTTTTTCTTGCACGAGATCCTGAGGGAAAAGTGTTGCTAAATCAATCTCATCAGGTATTTCATATGTAATTACAGGTCTAATCGAAACAAAATACTTTTTCTTGATAGGTGTGATCCCTTGAACATAGATCCAATCTTTCGATTTTTTTAATTTTTTTTTTTCTGTTTCTCGTGGTATCAAAATATCGCTCTGCCTGGATATCTTATCTGGAAAATGAATATCTCCATAAAAGATTTTTAGTTCAATATATTTTCTTGTTTTCTCCACTTGGACTAATCCACCCATTCGGCTTCTTTTATTTAAAGTGAGCCATGTATTTACGCCAATGATACTATTGTTCCGGACTCTTATAGAAGAGGATCTCGGTAAGATATGCACTTCTTCGGGAATGAAAAAAAACGGATCCACTTTACTTTGGTATTCCGTGCTAAATTCTTGTGTTCCTTGATCTTCGATCAATGTTTGGTATTGCGGACTTAATTCTTGTGTTCCTTGATCCTCAATTAACATTTGGTATTCTGTCAATTCTTTTATTTCTTCATTCTCAATCAATGTTTGGTATTGCGGACTTAATTCTTCTTTTTCTTGATCCTCAATTAACATTTGGTATTTCAAAAATTCTTTTATTCTTTGATCTTCGATCAATATTTGATATTCCGGACTCAAAAATTCTTTTATTCTTTGATCTTCGATCAATATTTGATATTCCGGACTCAATTCTTGCGTTCCTTGATCTTCGATCAATGTTTGGTATTCCAGACTCAATTCTTGTGTTTCTTCATCCTTCATGAACATTAGGTATTCCAGAGATTCGTTTATTGCTTTATTCTTAATAAATGTTTGGTATTGCGGATTCAATTCTTCTGTTTCTTCATCCTCAATAAACATTTGGTATTCCGGAAATTCTTTTATTCCTTCATTCTCAATTAATGTTTGGTATTCCATAGTCAATTCTTGTATTTTTTTATACTCATTCAACATTTGATATTTTTGATATTCAATCAACATTTTGCATTCCGGACTAAATTCTTCTATTTCTTGATCCTCAATTAACATCTGGTATTCCGGAAATTCTTTTATTCCTTGATCCTCAATCAAATCGTCTTTTTTTATGATTGACTCGATCTCATATTGAATAATTCCCGAATTACTTCTTCTGTATCGTGGATCATCAAAATAAGCAAGAATACTATTTTGATAGAAAATACCGTTTATAGGTATCGCCATCGAAATAACAAAACAGGATATTAGTTCTCTTTCTTCTTTTTTATCATATTTTAACGGGATAATTAATCGGTTTCTTCGCTTTTTCGTCAACAAATAATACTTCTCTTGCAAAATAGAAGGATATATTAAATTCGAATGATTGTTCGATACGATTTGATCAGTCCGTGAATGCTCAATAATTTCCCCTTTACTAGAAGTATTCAACAATTTATATCTTAGTTCATTATTAGCTTTTGTATTAGTTTTTGAGGGGTCAGAAATAGAAATATATCTTTCTTCAACAGAAAAAGAATCAACATTCATTTGATCTTGATCCTTGTGTACCGGAAAAGACACTCTATCGGATCTGCAAGGACTTCCTGCCAATACCCATAAATGGCTTGTTTTTGGTAATAGATGCACGTTACTATTTCTATGTTTAGGTGTACGGTAGACATAGGTACTCCAGTGCAGTTCTCCTCCTGATTCCGAAAAAATATGTTTTTGTACTCTCTCCTTAAAAGGAAAAGTAGACATTCCGGTACGAATCTCAGCAATAACTTGTTCTGATTCTACATATTGATCACTTTGAACTAAAATCAAACTTTTCGAGGGGATACTCACATTATGGATAATATCTCGACTCTCTATAGTTACATAGAAATCTGTGGAACACAGAAAGGCAGGATGCCCATGACGGGTACGTGTGGGATGAAGCAAATCCTCATTGAATTTGATTTTTCCATGAAAAGGAGTTCGTATATGTTGGGCAGTACCACCTGTGAATACTCCACCAGTATGAAAAGTTCTTAATGTGAGCTGAGTTCCTGGTTCACCAATCGATTGACCCGCAATAATACCTACAGCTTCCCCCAATTCAACCAAATCACCATGAGTGGGACCCCAACCATAACATAATTGACAGATCCAAGATGTACTCCTGCAAGTGAAAGGAGTTCTAATATATATTGATTGTGTTCGAAAAGTTCTAAATCGATCGACCAGTCCAATCCCAATATCTTGATTTCGAGTGGCAATGCATCGTAGACCGATATAGATATCATCTGCTAATACACGACCGATTAGTGTTTGGATATAAACGGTTTCTGTCATCCCATTTTGAGGACTCACAGAAATACCTCGGATAGTACCACAGTCTCTTCTACGTACAACAATGTGTTGAACTACTTCAACAAGTCTACGAGTAAGATATCCAGCATCTGCTGTTCGTATAGCAGTATCTACAACTCCTTTGCGAGCTCCATAACAAGAAATTATATATTCAGTCAAAGAGAGTCCTTCGTGTAAATTGCTTTGAATGGGTAAATCAATCATTTGTCCTTGGGGATCTGACATTAATCCTCTCATACCTACTAATTGGTGTATCTGAGATGCATTTCCCCTAGCTCCCGAAAAAGACATTAAATAGACTGGATTAGAAGGATCAGTCATCTGAAAATTTGGATTCATTTCTTGTTTCAAATATTCACTTGTGGCATACCATATTTCAATAGATTGACGTAATTTTTCTACTGCATGTACATTTCCATAATGATGATGTTTCTCCAAAATAGAAGTCTGTTGTTCAGCATCTTGAACTAACCATTGTTTCGATGACATTGTTAAAAGATCATCAATTCCTAGTGAGATAGATGTAGTAGTGGCTTGATGGAAACCTAAAGTCTTTAATTGATCTAGGATATAGGATGTATATGCCATTCCAAAATGCACTATTAATCTGCTAATAAGTCGTTTTATAGCAGTTCCATTTATGACTTTATTGTAGTAAAAGGCTTGTTTTGTATCTTTTTTTGTCATAATTACTTCTCTATTTGAGTAGGATTCGACAATAGACATGAGTTAGTGATTCGAAGATAGAATATCCTTTATCTTACTCTTGATTCATGCAGAAATTTAGAAATAAATAAATTAATGAAATTGGAAAAACCCGGGATTTCGCCGCCTGGTAAGGGGCATGACCTAATCTAATTTTTGAATTGAAATAGTGTATCAATTATAGTGTATCAATTCGACTATACCCTTGTATGGCTTCTTCTATTTCTCGATAAAAAGAAATATGACCAAGAGTGGTTCGAATGTATATATAACGGATTTTTTCTTTTGCACTTCTTATTATAAGATAATGCCCATAAATCTCATGAGAAGTACCCAAAGATTCATATTGAACTTCAATGGGAAGTTCATTTGACCCAATAAAAGGTTGATCTTTATTTAATTTCCATTGGAGCCACAAAGGATTATCTAAACTGATTCTTTTTTGCCGATAAGCTACAAATGCATCATATGAGCTAGAAAAATAAGGTTCTTTTTCTTTATTATATTTAGAGTTTATATTGTCAACTGGTTCATTTTGATAGTTTCTGGAATTATATAGATTATACCTATTTGCACAAATCCCTCGACGATTTCCCATGGTTAATATATATAGTCCAATAAGCATATCTTGAGTTGGTACACAAATAGGATCTCCAATAGCTGGAGATAACAGATTTGTATGAGAAAACATAAGTAAACGAGCTTCCGCTTGAGCTTCTAAAGATAAAGGTAAATGAACAGCCATTTGATCTCCATCAAAGTCTGCATTAAAACCCTTACAAACTAATGGGTGTAAATAAATAGCACGCCCCTCCACTAAAATGGGTTGGAAGGCCAATATGCCTAATCTATGCAGAGTTGGTGCTCTATTCAGTAATACAGGATGCCCCTGCACAACTTCTTGAAGTATTTCCCATACAACTTTTTCCCGCTCCTTAATCTGCCTTTTAGCAGTCGCTATGTTAGAAGCGAAATGTTTCCTAATTAGATCACGGATTAGAAATGCTTGGAAAAGCTCTATTGCGATTTCTCGAGGTAATCCGCATTGATGTAATGAAAGAAAAGGACCCACAACAATGACAGAACGCCCTGAATAATCAACCCGTTTACCAAGCAAAGTCTCGCGGAATCTTCCTTCTTTCCCTCCAAGGATATCTGAAAAAGATTTGTAAACTTTATCTTTACTAAAACCATCCTTACTTGGTTCGTGGAACCCAATATCAAGAAGTATATCTACAGCTTCTTGTAATAATTTGACCTGAGAATTTACAACCTCTCTGTCCGAACATACACGTGGGACTAATAACTCGCTAAGAAGATCATTCCGACGAATAACTCTTCTATAGAGCTCATTAATATCCGAACTTATTAGCTTACCCCCATCTATTTGAATAATGGGTCTCAATTCGGGAGGAAGAACTGGTAATAAGTACAAAATCATCCATTCAGGTTCTATATTTGTTTGAAGAAAATGTTTAGCTAATCCCATACGTCTAACCAAAAAATTCTTTCTTATTTGAATTTTTCTTTTTTCCCATTCTTTTTTAGTAGATTCTTCGTCTGTTAAGTCATCTGCTAATTTTTTCCATTCTACTAATGAATTCTCGATAATAATTCGCAAATCTAAATCAGCTAATTGCTCTCTAATAGCATCAGCTCCTATCATAATTTCTCGATTTTGAAATGTCTTGAAGCCCCGAGTACTAAAAAAAAGTGGAATGCTGTATTTCCGGGATTGGATTTCATGTTCGAATAAACCTCTTAATCGTAAGAAAGTCGGTTTTTTAGTTATGGGCTTAGCAAAAAAAGAATCAAGATAGGTTCCTATAGGATTCCCCCCTCTGAAATCGGACGTGAAGGTTTCCTCTCATCCGGCTCAAGTAGTTGCACTAACTAAATAAAGAAAAAAAGAGTTCTTTCTTATTTTTAGACTTTTTCGAAAAAAACTGAAAAAGAACTACTCTTTACTCAAGTTCCCAGTAAAAACCAATCTATCATTGATTCATTCTTTCTTTACTTGAATTTGATGAATGAAATGAGAATGTCAAATTATTGAGTAGTCTACTTCCCTGATGAATTCTCTTAAAGACTTCTGATAAAGATTTCTGATTTTTGAATTCATACGGGATTTATTTGTCTATATCTCATTCCCTTTAATCTTTTAGGTCCCTACTCACCTCGACGGTTATGCCTTAATATCCCTTGAAGCATATATGCGATAGATAAACTCCTGTAACCATACTATATTTGCTTGCTTAAGCAAAATCTTTCTCTGAAAGAAATGGAATAATAAAACCCCATTTCAAAAGATTTTCACAAGGTATGACTAGCTATTCCTGTTTATCTATTACAGAATGGACCATGGATTAATTCCCCTTTAAATTGGAAGTATAGAATATACTCAAAATCCTAAGTTTCATGTTATTTCTTCCAAAATACATGTCAGAGCCAGGGCATCCCAATTGGATCGAATGGGATGACAGTTTATCAATTCAAACCTGTTAAATGAGAATTTTGATCAAATCACACACCGCAATATACTAGGCTTTTTAATTCCTTAAGGGATTTATCTAAAAGATTTGCGATATAACTAGGAAGACGTTTTAAATACCACACATGAGTCACTGGACATGCGAGTTTGATATACCCCATTTGATATCTTCGTATTCGAGAGTTACCAAATTCTACGCCACATTCTTTACAAAATGCTTTTTCAGCCCCAATCTCTTTATATTTTCCACACGCACAAAATCCACTTTTTATGGGTCCAAAGATTCTTTCGCAAAACAATCCATTTTTTACTGGTTTCTTACTTTTATAATGAAAAGTCTGAAGGTTGGTTACCTCTCCAAGTATGATTTCCCCATTAGGTAGGATTTTGGTCGCCCAAGCCTTTATTTGTTGAGGAGAAACTGGTCCAATTTGAAGTTTTTGATGTTTATACTGGTTAATCATAAAATAAGATTGAAATAATGATTAATTCAGATCACACTTCCTTCCTATGAATCTGGAAGTTCTTTTCAGATACAGAGAAATAATTCAATTCTAGAGCCAAAGAGCGTAGTTCTCGAACGAGTACTCGAAAAGTTTCTGGAACATCATCCTGAGGATTAGGTGTTCTTCCTCCAATAAGCATAGTATTTAATATTTCCTTACGAGTTCTAATATGATCAGATTTATAAGTAAGCATCTCTTGTAAAATATGAGCAACACCAAATCCTTCTAGAGCCCAAACTTCCATTTCTCCTACGCGTTGTCCCCCTTGGTTGGCCCTTCCTCTAACGGGTTGTTGTGTAACAAGTGTGTAAGGCCCGGTAGAACGTCCATGGATTTTATCATCCACTTGATGAATTAATTTTAGGATATAGGACTTTCCTATTAGAACAGGTTGTTCAAAAGGATCTCCTGTTCTTCCATCAAATATTATGCTTTTTCCAGGGTATTCGGGCTCAAAAACCCATGGATTTTTTGTTTGTTTACTGGCTTCATATAATTCAGAAAATACTAGTTTTCTCGAAGCCTCTTGCTCATATCTTTCATCAAAGGGTGCTATTCGATAATGTCTCTTTAGGAGATCCCCTGCTAATCCAAGTGAGCATTCAAATATCTGGCCCACATTCATTCGTGAAGGTACTCCCAAGGGATTGAAGACCATATCAACAGGTGTTCCATCTTGCAAATAGGGCATATCTTGTCTAGGCAAAATCTTGGAAATGATACCTTTATTCCCATGTCTTCCAGCTACTTTATCACCTACTTTGATTTGACGTTTCTGTAAGACATATACAGAAACCATTTCTAAAATTTTACTGGAACTGTCCTTCTCAATCCATTTTACATCAATAACAAGACCTCTTCCGCCTATAGGTAGTCTTAAAGAAGTTTCTTCTGTAGAAGATAATTCTGTGCCAAGCATAGCCCCTAAAAATCTGTCCTCTGGGAACGATTCATCCTCTGTTGGCGTTAATTTACCTACTAAAATATCACCGGTTTCTACCCAAGATCCCAGCATCACAATCCCATTCCTATCCAAATTACGGAGAAAATAAGTCTCGATATGGGGTATTCCCTTAGTGATTCTTTCAGCGCCTTGATTTGTCATATAAGTTTTAATCTCATATTTCCGAATATAAAAAGAAGTCAAAATATCTTCACATATCAAGCGTTCGCTAATTAGTACCGCATCTTCAAAATTATAACCCTCCCACGGCATATAAGCTACTAATAGGTTTTTTCCTAAAGCGAGTTCCCCACCAACTGTAGCGGCACCATCCGCTAAAATTTGACCTTTTTTGACGCATTGACCTCCCTGAACCCGGGATTTTTGATGGAGAAAAGTTTTTTTGTTGGAACCTTGATACTTAACTAACGGAATACTTTCAGTATTCCCATTCCTTGAAAAGGAGATCTTGTGACTATCAGTATAAAAGATCTTTCCCTGATGCTCAGCTATAACTGAAAACCCCGAATCTACAGCCGTTTGGCCTTCTAGACCAGTTCCAACAATACACTTCTCCGACTGACAAAGCGGAACTGCTTGGCGCTGCATATTCGAACTCATTAAGGCTCGAGTCGCGTCATTATGCTCAATAAAAGGAATAAGAGAAGCTCCAATCGAAAAATAGTGGAAGGGAAAAATGCTTCTAAGATGAATCTGTTCCCACGCAATAGTAAGGAATTCTTGACGGTATCGAGCGGGAACAACCTCCTCTTCTTGAATACCCCGATTCAAGGACAAAGAATTTCCTGCTGCTATCATAGAATATTCATCTCGAGTTGGTGATAAATAAACCATCTGTCCTTCTTTTTTCTCAGATATTTTATAAAACGGACTTTCTATAGATTCCCAACGACCAATCCGTGCATAAATAGCTAAGGATCCAATAAGTCCAGCATTACTACCTTCGGATGTATCAATTGGACAAATACGTCCATAGTAGCTAGGATGGATATCTCGTATCCGAATACTAGCAGTCCGACTTGTTAGTCCTCTAGGACCCAAAAAACTCCATTTTCGCCCATGAGCTACTTGTGCTAACGGATTTGTTTGATCGGAAACTTGTGATAAGGGGTGGAGGCCAAAAAACGTTTGATAAGTAGTTGTTAATGAAGTTGAAATTACCAAATTCTGAGGACTTTTTATCCATTTATTATGAGAGATTGCTACACGTATAGTTTTCCGAATCGCATTTTCTAAACGAAAGAGAGCCAATCTGAATTGATCCTGTAAGAGATCTCCTACAGAACGAATACGTTTATTCTTCAAGTTATTCATATCATCAAGTGTACCCATTTCAAATTGCATTCCAATCAAATGATCAACAGCAGTCAATATATCCCGTGGTAACAAAAATATGTTGTCCTGAGGTATATCAAGATTGAGTCTCCGGTTCATATTTCGTCGACCAATCCTTCCTAATTCGCATTTTGGTTTAACAAATTTATTTTGTACCTCCTCATATATGGACTCTGAATATACCATATCGTCTTCTTCTATAGAACGTAACTTTTTATAAAACTCCAAAATAGCATTTTCTCTTGAACTAATGTTAAAAAAGAGTTCGTTATTTTTCTCTCTGTCCAGGATAGACAAGAAAATCTCAGGGTAACAAACATTCTCGAGAATTTCTTTCAGATTCGAACCCATAGCTGATAATAGAATTAGAATAGATATCTTTTGTTTCCTACTCACACGTGCCCATATCCTTGCTTTTCTATCCATTTCTAACTTGAATCTTCCTCCAGAATCTGATACTATGGTGCCGGTATAAAAAGTAACTCCCTTATAGTCCAATTCTGAACGATAGTAAATACCAGGGCTTTGCAATATTTGATTTATTACAGTCCTATATATTCCATTTATTATAAAAGTTCCTAACGAAGTCATTATAGGAATGTTTCCTATAAAAATGGTTTGTTCCTGCATTTTTATACTGGTTTTTCGAGTTAATCCCGCGGGTACATATAGTCTTACAGAATATGTAAGTGATTCATAAATAGCATCTCTTTCTTTTATCAAGGGTTCTACCAATTGATATCTTTTCACAAATAATAGAAATTCTAAATTTTGATTTATTTCTTCGATTTTTTCTTCTGAAAACTTCTCAAAATCTTCCCTCAAGCCTTTAGTAATAAATCTGCAAAAGCTCTCAAATTGTATCTGATTAAACCCAGGTATTGTGGCCATTCCGCCATTTCCATTCCAAATCATCCTAATCTGAAGCTTCTTATCGAAAAAAATCCCATAGTTGCTTACTATTCATCGACTCCCTATCTAGATAACAATCAAGTAATGATGGAATTATTATTCTGTTTGCTAAATCACATGAAATTTTAGTTAACGATTTATTTAATATAAATAAATTGAGTTTTTATCGGCATTGTGTAACCAGGTAGTGTCGTAAGCAGCTCGTGTGAGAGCTCTTCTAGCAATAGTTTCTTATACTCCACTTATGAATTCTTATTTCATTAAGAAAATAATGATTGTTTTCACTTAACATGGTAATCGAAAATTCCTTTTCTGCTACTTTCTTCCAATTATGGGATTTTTATCTATATAAAGTATAGATAAAATGCATCTTACCCCTCTTTTCTTTCTTTTTTTTTAATGGAAATCTACTCTTTAAGCATGGTCTGATTGGGTGCTAAGGATTTATGATTGAATCTAGATTTTATGAAATGAATGAGAAAAAGATAGAATAGTCAAGCAAACTGGAGAGTTTGATTTAATACACTTTATGTTCAAAAAAATTCAGAAAATCTTTTTGTTTTTTAATAGGAGTATTTTATTGTCTATTATTACTAATATCCTAGAATTGATAAATTAGTATTTAATTACAGTCCAAGAAGTGAATAAGTACTTGGCCATGGATTTGTAAACCTCCTATTTGCCAATAGAGATGTTGACCTACTTCTACAGTAGATATCTCAAATAACACATTATATATATGCTTTAATGAAAGATGATATAACCTTCATAATTTCTTTTGTATTCAATACTTTCGATGCAGTGCAAAATAAAAGAAGAATTTGCTTTAGCTAGGAATATTATAAATAAGAAAGAAAATGACTTAGAATCTATGTAATTTTTTCTGTTCTGAGGTTTACATATAAATTCAAAATTGATTATAATTCCTAATTGAAAAAGATTTGACTTAAGTAATTGATACTAATTAGTCATAAATCAATTTGATTTTGTTTATCCCATTAAGGAAATGAAACAAAATAGAAGATATCAATTTCAATTGAAATTGAAGAATTTTTCGTTACTTTTTGTTACTTTAAGAAAGATAAAAAAATATAAAAGGAAATCAAGACAAGAATAACTAGAATTCCAAAAAATTCTAGCTAAGGGTTCCAATTTGACCTAAATTTTGGAATCTATTACCGGAAATACTTTTCTTATCTATTGAAGAATTCTTCAATAGATAAAGAGAAGAAGTTCTTAATTGAAAGAGTATGTATGTGTTTTGAAAATAGAATTCATCAACAAAAATGATTTCAATTGAATGAATCCAATAAAAACCAGAAATCCTCACCCTTTTTTTGGAATAAAGATAAGCAAATAAAAAAAAAAAAAAGAATTGAATTATTTTTATCGATTTTGGATTGGATTTGGCGGCATGGCCAAGCGGTAAGGCAGGGGACTGCAAATCCTTTATCCCCAGTTCAAATCTGGGTGTCGCCTTTTCAACAAGATACTTTCAATTTTTTCTATATCCTACTAATAAAATTTGACAAATTCTTATCCTGTATAACTAGGGACAAAGAATTTCTTGATACTTTATTTTTCGAATTCCTAGTTCGAGAAAATAGAAAAACTTGTCCAGTGAAATTCAAAAAAATAAAGGAATGGATTTAAGAGTTGTAGTGACAGCTCCTTGTTTTTTCTCTCATAGAAAGAGAGACAGTAAGCTTATCTTAAATACAAAATATTTAAGATATACAATAATGGATAATTTTGTATCTTGTTAATACATTTGAATATTTTTTTTTCAAAAAAAAAAAAAGAAAAGAGTTTGTATGTAAGATTTGTTCTTAAGGCTTAATTCTATCTAGTATTATAGTATTAAGCACTTTCTATTTTTTTTTTATTGGTTTATCAATAGCCTTTGAAATTCGAATCCTATTTTGACTCTCCACTATTAATTGGACTATGATTATTGATCAATAATGGAATAATTACTTCATATAATATAGGAGACACTAATCACATGGATTTAGTAAGTTTTGCTTGGGCTGCTTTAATGGTAGTCTTTACATTTTCACTTTCTCTTGTAGTATGGGGAAGGAGTGGACTTTAATTTGAATTAGGAGAATTTCTTGATAAATCAATCGAGTAATCGAATTATATCAATTGTTTCTTTGATCCTTTTACATCAATCATCTTACTAAGCTTTTTAAATAATAGCTTGTCTTTCTTTAACAAGATAATCTATAACCAATAGAAAAAACTCTCTACTGCAATAGAATATACTTCTTTCTATCGCAGTAGATAATTCGAATTTGATCATTCGTTTTACTTAAGACTTAGGATTCTCTTTTTTTTAATCCCTTTCTTTTATTCCTTTAATGATTGAATTGATAAGAATTTCCAATTCAAGTTTGAGTCAAATTAATCATTTTGACTGACTGTTTTTACGTAGATAATAAGTAAAAAAGCAGTAGGAACTAGAATGAACAGTGCAGTAGCAATAAATGCGAGAATATTGACTTCCATAATCTCATTTTTCCTTTTTTTTGTTTTTGCAATAACTCGGGATATAATCCCATAGAAAGGAGATATTAAACTACTATAAATAAATTAAATCCAATAGGATGGCTTGCTTGCATCCTGATAATTTTGAATCGGATCCTTATTTTAATATCTGATCTATCAAATCGATTCATCGTTGATAATTTATGTAGTATAGGAAGATCTTTTACCCATACTAATTTGAAAATGAGATTTTTTTATTGGATTAGTCCTTTTCTACTTTTTTTGTCTTATAGCCTACTATTTGTCTTGCTTATCTTAATAAGATTATCCTTACTTTTTTTATACTTTTCAATTTCTTATAATTCTCAATTAAATACGATTAAGGATTTTTATATGATATAGGTCAGTCACACACATATCCAAATAAAGACTATAAGTACGATGGGAAAAAGAAGAGACAAAAAAATCAAATATTCCAAGAAATTAACATAAAATCTTGGTCTTCTCTTTTATTTTAGTAAGTCTCTCCTTTTTCGGATTTGGAATGAAATCTATAAATTTCAAATTAAGTCTGTTATTTGTATAAGTCTGTTATTTGTATTTGAATGAGAATATTAAGCATATACAATAAATACAAAAAAATCGGGACTAAAAGAGATATAGTTTACTATGACAATAAATACAAAAAAATCGGGACTAAAAGAGATATAGTTTACTATGAAAAGTACTTTTTTTGTTAAGGTAATTATACAAAGTTTATTTTTTGATAAAAAAATAAAAAGAATAAAACTTTTTATTTTTCTCAAATTTTTAGAAAAAAAAAGAAAACTTTTATATATTATATAATATATAAAATACTATCATTTCATTGATCAAGAACAGTCGAAAAAAAAGTACGATGAGAGTCGATGGTATATAAATGAATACTATTGATTCTACGAATCAATATATAAGAAATCTCTACCTTATCAATCAATAGATAGTAGTCAAAAAAAATGAGATTTCTGATCAATATTTGTCTGGGTGATAAATGCAAAACGAAAACAAAAGAGATATTCAGTCCAATAATAAATCATTTCAATAATTATGAGAATTTAGATCTTGCTTGTTTTATGCCTCCCTTTTTCGTGGAAAAAGGAAAGAAAAATGGATGAATATTCCGGATTCTAGTTCGGGACTGACGGGACTCGAACCCGCAGCTTCCGCCTTGACAGGGCGGTGCTCTGACCAATTGAACTACAATCCCAGCAAAGCAAGGTGTATGGTATACATATTCATAAGGGTAATATGAGTATCATCCCATTCAGCTGTAAAAATGTTCAAAACATATTCACATATGGATATAGACTATAGTGAGAGTGACACAGATTACTAGTAATCTGTTATTGTTTTACTCAATAACATATTTTTTATCTGTAAGAGGAGTAGACTTTATTCTTAGAACTTCGAAATAAAACTTAATGAGAATTCATATTTTATATGCATATAAATAACATATTTTTTATCTGTAAGAGGAGTAGACTTTATTCTTAGAACTTCGAAATAAAACTTAATGAGAATTCATATTTTATATGCATATAAATACATGAAGTCTTCCCATTAATTTAATGAATGGTTTGACCTTTTATTTCAAAAATAAATTTTTCGAATATTTCAGGCAATTCTATTATATCATTTATATATAACATATGTATTCATAAAGTAACTTTATTGGGCCGAGCTGGATTTGAACCAGCGTAGACATATCGTCAACGAATTTACAGTCCGTCCCCATTAACCGCTCGGGCATCGACCCTGGGTGGAAGGATTAATTCCAGGTTTAAGGAAGAATTAATCCCAGGTTTCTTAGTAAACCTGGGAGAATGAATCTTAGGTTTATTGAGAAATTAATATCAACTTTTTATTTTACCCCCAGGGGAAATCGAATCCCCGCTGCCTCCTTGAAAGAGAGATGTCCTAACCACTAGACGATGAGGGCGAATCTGTCCACATGTCGTCATCAGTCAGTACTCAAATTATAATATGTATTTTTTTACTGTCAATAGACTGACTTTTCTATTACTTTTCTTTCTATTTTGATCATTTTTGTCATCATATTTTTGATCATATTTTTGATCCCATTTTTTTATGATTTGATCCAAAAAGTATTTCCTAGTTTTATGTTAGGATTGCGTAGAATTTTTTAATTGGATAGTTCATTCATAAATTATCCTATGCTAAATTATAACGAAAAAAATCTAATGAAAAGAGATAGGTTGAAGGATTCTTTCAATTCAAGTACTTAATTTAATGGGTCTGCTAGAAGAGTACAATTTCTTTGTACTTCAATTTTAATTGAATTAAATCGGAACTCGTTGCTTCATTTGATGTTCAGATCAAATATATTTATTACTTTTTCTATTTCATAAAGATTCGGGTTTTCCGTTCCTAGTATAAAATTCTTTATCATCCAATTTAATAAATTATCTTGAATTGATATCAATGTGGAATTAGTACATCTTTCAATCAAGTGAATATTGTTATGACTCATGATAATAAGTAAAAAAGTGGGATGTTCGGACTTGAACCAATTCATTATATATTTTATTTCATATAAATAAAAAAAAAAAGAAGAAAATAAACAAGAATAAGAAATTCAAAAATTACCCTATTTTGCTATAAAAAAATTGATTGTTTCTGAATAAATTCTTATGCCTTATAGGCATATATTGTTTACTATAGAGTATACATTTTATGCAAGTCTTAAAAATTTACTAGAATTCTATTTCTATAGATAAATAGATTCTATAAATATATTTCTAATTTCTATATAATAATATATATGTTAAAATAAAAAAGAGATTTTGGGAACCTTATATACAAACCTCTTCTAATGAAAAATGAAAATGGCTAATTCATTAATTGAATTTCTATGCCCTTTTAACTCAGTAGTAGAGTAACGCCATAGTAAGGTGTAGATCATCAGTTCAAATCTAATAAAGGGCTCTTTCTGCTACTAATTTCATAAGATTACATCCTTTTCAGCAGTAAACATTGAATGATATTTTTTTTGTATTGAAAAACAAATAATATTTTTAGAAAAAGGTTTTTTCCTTAGGACTAAAAAGAATTCATAGGAAATTTGAAAAATCTGATTGATAAAGTAACATCGCAAGGTAAACCACCATCTTCCCAGCTAGAGATAGGTCAACAATCGACATAGACAATAACCCCAGTTCTCATTCTCTGAAATCATACTAGCCTTTTCGTATGGTAGAAAAGGGTTTTTGAAACCGAAAGTCATCAGTTCAAATCCAAGGAAGGACCTTTTCCACTAAACTCAAGTTTTATACCTTGTTTTTCAAGCAAACTCTTTTTTTTTTTAGAAGAAATAGGTCATATAATGAATTTGAATTTTTTTCAGTTTTTTAGTTATATTTCAAAAATGGGATAGTCGTTATCATAATGACTAATTATGAGTAATTGAATTTTCTTAGGAATAATCTGCCCATAGTGACATAACCCTCTTCATGTTTCATTATTTCAATTTGGTCTTCTAGAAGGTGTAACCGATATATTCTTGAATATTCGAAATATTCAATTATTTATTTGCAAATCAAAAAAGTGTTATTATTTCTTTCCACATTCTTCTTCAAAAATGAAACTATCTTAAAAATCTTAGAAAATAAGCTATCTTAAAAAAAAATAAAAAGTAAATAGACCTGACTCATTAAATAATGACTATATCAGCTATTCTGATATATAAATTCGATAGATAAGAAGTGAGATTCTATAAGCACAAGCGGATTCTTTTGATTTCCTTAGACCACAGTAAAGCAAGAATTTGCGAATATTTACGAGTTAATATTCTTGTTACTCGATTTACTCAATATTTATTTCATAGAAATAAATTGTTATTCCTTTCTACTACATATAAAAAATCGATTTTGAAATATCTTTTCTTGACTTAAAAATCCAATCAATATTGTTTTGTTGTTTTGTCAATACAATAA